ATTATTAGAAAGGAATAATGGAATAATTCCTTCATATTTATAGAGATAGGGGACATAACTCACATGGATATAGTAAGTCTCGCTTGGGCTGCTTTAATGGTAGTCTTTACATTTTCCCTTTCACTCGTAGTGTGGGGAAGAAGTGGACTTTAGAAGTACTACTAATTGAGTTGAGGAATCAAACTGTATCAATTGTTTTATAGATCGTTCTGCAACGCGTTTTGAACTATTTAAAATCAAAATATCTGAATTTCCAATTCCATTGGAGTCCAATGGAGTAATGTATGATAGGAATCATACTCTTTCAATCAAAGAACTATTTCAATGATTCCCATGTTTGTATTTCGAAAGGAAAGGGATCCAGATGATTGGAAATTTTTTCCAATCTAATTCTTCTGAAATTTTCTATTTCAATTAAGGGGCTCTTACTATCCTTATAGATTAGATGGATACTGAGGAAGACCAGACCTTTTTTTGATCCCTCTTGACTCTTCAAAGAAGAAGTCGTTTTGTTAAGTGTATACGCACTTTCTATGAGAAATGATATAGACATTAGACATAGTGGTTGTCTAACGAGAGACTATGCAATAATAAGATCTTGCCTCAGGCGAGTCACATATTGCGCATTTACCGATGGGTTTCTAATTTTAGAAAGGAGATTTTTTCTTTATCGACTTATTTCATATCATGGTTCGGGCGTTAAAAATCGGTGAGGTTTACTCTTCCTTTTCGAAATCCGAAGAAGTGCCCGTGGTCCTCCTGTCAATAGTTAAATCAATTATTTCTTCGGAATACTAAAAAAAAGATTACTACGCGATTTTAGTAATCTATATGCCCATATCGTTTTTCAATCATTGATTCTTTCCATAAATACCGATATTCAGATTGGAAATCATAAAAAATCTAGTAATTCGAATCATAATTAGAATCATAAGATAAGAGTTAAGGCGATTATTTCAGATTGATCGGAACAAGTAGATGTAGCAAATAAATAGAATTGGGTGCTATGTCAATTCCATACAATATAGGGAATTTATATACACATATATGAAGAGAATATTGTAGATTGATCTATATAAAATGAAGCCTCTATCTTTATTCTAGAGTAGAACTTTATAGACTAAGAGATAGATAGTATGGTAAGAAAGATTCATCTATTTCTTTCTTACCATACTATCGAATTCATAAAATACTGCCGATTATAGTCCGCTCATTTCATTTAAGACGCGAAATTGGAATCCTTTTCATTTTACTTCGTCCATTTTTGATAAGAACTCAGAAGGAAAGTTTCATTCAAATGAATTTGAAAATTGAATTGAATTAATCATTTTGACTGACTGTTTTTACGTAAATGATAAGTAGAAAAGCGGTAGGAACTAGAATGAATAGTGCAGTCGCAATAAATGCAAGAATATTTACTTCCATAATCTCATCGGTTTTTTTACTTCGCAATAACTCGGGATTTAATCCCATAGAGATGATAAATCTTTCGCCTGTAAATTCAATGAATGAATTACCTCTCGACGATCTTGAATCGGATCAATATCATGAATAACAATATCTGAGCTATCAAATCAATTCGTCGTCGAGACTTGAATAGTATAACATAGGAAGTTCTTTTATCCATACCGAATCCAAACTTGGATTCCTGACCCAATCAATCCAAAATTCCTTTATTTATCATTTGTTTCCCTTCTTTTTTCTATAACCTACCTTACGTCTTCCTTGTACAATCATCTGATGATACTTCATCAGATTGCCCTTGCACTTCGATTAGTCACATAGTTACAAACCCAAACAAACAAGAAAAGCGAAATGAAAAAAAAAAGAGTGAAGTTCTAAACTCCTTGTGATTTTTTGGAAGACGAAGACAAAGAAGTTTGATAAAGATGAGGCCGGTATAAAACATCTAATATCACTATTTTAGGGTTTGTTATTTCTTCGATGGGACCTTAAAAAAAATGGAAAAATAGGAAAGAAAAAAAGCCCCTTTGTTTTGGAAATTAAATTCTGCCCCCTGACATCCTTTCATAGAAAGGGAGAAATTAATTGATGTATTTATTGGATCCGTCGGGACTGACGGGGCTCGAACCCGCAGCTTCCGCCTTGACAGGGCGGTGCTCTGACCAATTGAACTACAATCCCAGGGAAATAAGGGATCTAGCAGAAAATTTTATTCTTTTTTTTATCTTCGTATTTCGTATGGGGTATTTCGGAAGGACAAGGGGGTTATACCATCTCATGGTAGATTGGCGAATTATTGGGCCGAGCTGGATTTGAACCAGCGTAGGCATATTGCCAACGAATTTACAGTCCGTCCCCATTAACCGCTCGGGCATCGACCCAGGAAGAATCCACTTTAGGCTTATTGGTAATCCATGATCAACTTCCTTTCGTAGTACCCTACCCCCAGGGGAATTCGAATCCCCGCTGCCTCCTTGAAAGAGAGATGTCCTAAACCACTAGACGATGGGGGCCGACTTGCCCAACCGCCCTCATA